GTCATTGGTTCAAATCCAATAGTAGGTAAAACTTATTAGATACCCTTCACTCCGGTATCTAATAAGTTTTTCTACTCACCCTCGGATTATTAAGACTATTAAAATTAAAATTATTATCATTATTTTAATTAAAAATTTTAATTAAAAATTTTTCTATTTCGTTTTTTTTTTTCGTTGTATCAGAATCCTATTTTTATTTGTATTTTGTTGATTGAATCAAATAAAATACAAATAAGATATGTATGATATCTTCTATATATAGATTCTATAGATAAAAATTGTATAAACAGAATTTATTTTGATTATTTGGACGCACTCATTGGTTACGAAATCGTATTGCTAGCTTCTACTCGTGTCCTAGCTCGTCTGAGAGCTAAATTGGCTTCAATTCCTTGTCGCTTTCCTTCCGCCTTCCTCAAGTTAGCTTCTGCTATTTCAAGAGTTTGCTGAGCTTCTTGTGGATCAATGTCACTACCCTTCTCAGCCTCATTTACTAAAATAGTGATCTCATTATTGCCTATTCTAGCAAAACCGCCCATCAGAGCCATTGTTAACCATTGGTCGTTAAGGCGTATTCTTAAAATCCCTATATCTACCGCTGTGGCAGTAGGAGCATGGTTTGGTAATACGCCGATTTGGCCATTATTAGTAGGTAAAATGATTCCGTTTACTTCTGAATTCCAAACACTTCGATTAGGAGTCAGTACACAAAGATTTAAGGTCATTTCTTTAATTTGTTCTCCATTTCTAAGTTCATAGCTTTCGCGGTAGCTTCGTCGATGTTACCTACCAAATAAAAGGCCTGCTCAGGAAGACCATCTAATTCTCCGGAAAGGATCAATTGAAACCCTCTAATTGTTTCTGCTAGACCAACATATTTTCCTGGCGAGCCTGTAAATACTTCTGCTACGAAAAAAGGTTGGGATAAGAAACGCTCAATTTTTCGTGCTCTTGCTACAGTTAAACGATCTTCCTCAGATAATTCGTCCAACCCAAGGATAGCTATAATATCCTGAAGTTCTTTGTAACGTTGTAAAGTTTCCTTAACTTTTTGCGCAATCTCATAATGTTCTTCGCCAACGATTCTAGGTTGGAGCATAGTTGACGTTGAATCTAATGGATCCACCGCTGGATAGATCCCCTTGGCGGCCAGTCCTCTTGATAGTACGGTAGTAGCATCTAAATGTGCAAATGTCGTGGCAGGAGCGGGATCGGTCAAATCGTCTGCAGGTACATAAACTGCTTGAATCGAAGTTATGGACCCTTCTTTTGTAGAAGTAATTCTTTCCTGTAACGAACCCATTTCAGTACTAAGAGTCGGTTGATAGCCCACAGCGGAAGGCATTCTACCCAATAAGGCAGATACTTCAGATCCTGCTTGGACGAAACGGAAGATATTGTCGATAAATAGAAGTACGTCTTGTTCATTAACATCTCGGAAATATTCCGCCATAGTTAGGGCAGTCAACCCAACTCTCATACGCGCCCCTGGCGGTTCATTCATTTGACCATAGACTAACGCCACTTTTGACTCTGGAATATTTTGTTCATTAATAACTCCGGATTCTTTCATTTCCATGTAAAGATCATTTCCTTCACGAGTACGTTCACCTACTCCGCCAAATACGGATACGCCTCCATGAGCTTTTGCAATGTTGTTGATCAATTCCATAATGAGTACTGTTTTACCCACTCCTGCTCCCCCAAATAGTCCGATTTTTCCTCCACGGCGATAAGGGGCTAAAAGATCTACCACTTTAATTCCTGTTTCAAAAATGGATAATTTTGTATCTAACTGTGTAAAGGCGGGCGCAGATCTATGAATAGGAGATGTTGTGCGAGTATCTACGGGACCCAAATTATCAACAGGCTCACCAAGCACGTTAAAAATTCGTCCAAGAGTTGCTCCGCCGACTGGAACGCTTAAAGGAGCTCCTGTGTCAATAACTTCCATTCCGCGCGTTAGACCATCTGTAGCACTCATAGCTACAGCCCTAACTCGATTATTTCCTAATAATTGTTGTACCTCGCAAGTTACATTAATTGGTTGGCCACTAGTGTCTCGACCCTTAACTACTAAAGCGTTATAAATATTCGGCATCTTGCCCGGAGGAAAAGCTACGTCCAGTACCGGACCAATAATTTGAGCGATACGCCCCAGTTTATTTTTTTCAAGTGTGGAAACCCCAGGACCAGAAGTAGTAGGATTGATTCTCATAATATATAGTAAAGTATGTCGAAATTTTTTGCGAAAATGAAAATTAAATTATCGAATCCAAAATAAAAAAAAAATGTCCGATAGCAAGTTGATCGATTAATTAAATAAGAAATAGGAGTTAGCAATCCATTTTGTTGGTACCATCCAAACGAATCCAATTCAATTGTTTACTTTTTTGAATTATTCTATTTCTATTCAATTTCAATGAATGAAATTTCAAGTTCAATCCACTGACCAATGACCAAAAATCATGAGAAAGTCTTTTATTTGCCTATCATTATA